CAGGTGTGTCCTAAGGAAATCAATGGAGGATTTTGGTCCTATTGGAAATACTAATGGAAGTGAAAACCCCCTTATAGATAAAAACACTCATAGTTGGGAGGATAGTGAGAGCCCCTCTTGCGATAATATTGATCATTTATTCCATGTCATAGGCATTCCGAGTTTCCTCTCTGATGATACTTCTTTTTTAGTTCAAGACAGTGATGGTCACAATTATTCCATATATTTTGATATTGAAAATAATATTTTTGAGATTGACAATGAGCCCCTTCCCCTGTTTCGAGGTAAACTAGAAAAAGCACTTTCTAGATATAGTTTGAATAGTTACATTCTAAATTGCATTGACAATTATCTTGATATTGAAATCCTTATGAATAGTGACATTTATAGTTCTATTTTTAATGTAGACCAAAAGGCTATTAGATACATTGTTACTTACATTTGTTATGAAATGGATTCCCATGAAGAAAGCGATTCCCATATGCAACAAAATCCCAGTATAAGTATAAATTACAAGGATTTGTGGGTTCTATGCGAAAATTGTTATGAATTAAATTATAAGAGGTTTTTGAAGGAAAAATTGAATATTTGTGAACACTGTGGGTCTCATTTGAAAATGAGTAGTTCAGATAGAATTGAACTTTTGATTGATCCCGGCACTTGGGCTCCAATGGATGAGGACATGTTTTCTGTGGCCCTTGAATTTGATTCGGAGGAGGAGGATGCCTATGAAGATAAAAAAGATGGCGATGAGGACATTATTTCTGTGGCCCCTGAATTTGATTCGGCGCGGGCTCCAATGGGTGACGGAATGGCTTGTTTTGCGGGCCCCACTGATTCGAAGGAGGAGGGGTCTTATATCGATCGTATTGATTCTTATCAAAAAGAGACAGGGTTAAATGAGGCTGTTCAAACAGGCATAGGTCAATTAAATGGCATTCCCCTAGCAATTGGGGTTATGGAGTTTCAGTTCATGGGGGGGAGTATGGGATCCGTAGTAGGCGAGAAAATAACCCGTTTGATCGAATATGCTACTGATAAATCTCTACCTGTTATTATAGTGTGTGCTTCCGGGGGAGCCCGTATGCAAGAAGGGAGTTTGAGTTTGATGCAAATGGCAAAAATATCTTCCGCTTCATATAACTATCAATCAAATAAAAACGTATTATATGTATCGATCCTTACATCTCCTACAACCGGTGGAGTGACCGCCAGCTTTGGTATGTTAGGGGATATCATTATTGCCGAACCTAATGCCTACATTGCATTTGCGGGTAAAAGAGTAATTGAAGAAACATTGAAAACCGAAATACCTGAAGGTTCACAAGAGACTGAGTATTTATTCGAGAAAGGCTTATTCGACCCAATCGTACCACGTAATCCTTTAAAAGGCGTTCTGAGTGAGTTGTTTCAACTTCATGGTTTCTTTCCGGTGAATCAAAATGAAAGTCAAAAAAAGGGGGATTTGTTATAGCCGCATATATATAATAGAAGAACTTCATCCAATTTAAAGGGGATCTCACACCACAAGACAGAGAACAATAACCGAGAAAAAAGGTCTAATTTCTAATTATGGAAACAACAAGTTGTTGTTCTTAACAATAAAACAACAATTCGTATATATGATATAACTAGAATAACCGAAACAGAGATCTATTCTATTCAATTAACCGCGGTCATCTTATTATATCCGAGTAATTGAACATGCATAAGAAAGATCCACCTTATTTACAATTCCAAGAAGGCGGGTCTTTCTTATGCATACAGGCCCATTCAAATCCATAAGTATAAGTAAAGTAGATAAACAGGAATCAGAATTAACGGCAGTACATACAAGATAGAGATTTGAGATGTTAAGTTAAATACTTAATCTTATAAAGAAACCAAAAAAATCAAAAATGAAAACCTCACTGAAAAAAAAAAAAAAAAAAAAATCTCGACTGAATCTTTCAGAAAGTCAAGGTATTTGTAAGAAAAAGCCTTTTTATTCTGAAAAGGCTGTATATCATCATTCATAACATAGATAAGGATACAAAACGTGCAGTTTTGTACTCATTCATTAGCCTTGTTGGCTTTCTTGTTCCGGCATTTTTAGTCCGATTTTTATTACGAAGGCTATAAAAGCCTTGGGAAAAAAACCTTCTTCTTTTTCTTTTTTTTATTTACATGATTTTTTATATCATGTAAATAAAAAAAAGAAAAAGAAGAAAAAAAAAAGGACGAATCTTAAGTATATTAAGTATAGATAATGTACATAGTCTATGTACATTATCTATACTTAATATACTTAAGATCTCTTTACTTTATAAGATAAGAGGTTAAAATATTCAATCGAGGTATCTAGTCTATGGAAACTTTCAGCTTCCCTGCTTTTTTTGTACCTATCGTGGGCCTAGTATTTCCTGCAATTGCAATGGCTTCTTTATCTATTCATGTTCAAAAAAACAAGATTATCTAGCTCCAACGGGAGTAAAATATGAAAATGACTTTGTTTGAAAGACCCTATTATATTGTATAAAAGAAAAATAATTCTATATAATTAGAATTATTCCTAATGATTCCAATTCTAATAGTGCTAGTTGGTGAAAGTTACTTTTTCGCTTGGGTTATTCTCTCAATTCCAATAAAATGCACCTGGATCTTGTATGAACTGGCGATCAGAACGTATATGGATAGAACTTATAACGGGGTCTCGGAAAACAAGTAATTTCCTTTGGGCCTGTATCCTTTTTTTAGGTTCATTAGGATTCCTATTGGTTGGAACTTCTAGTTATCTTGGTCGCAATCTGATATCCTTATTTCCGTCTCAGCAAATCCTTTTTTTTCCACAAGGGGTCGTGATGTCCTTCTATGGGATCGCGGGTCTCTTCGTTAGCTCCTATTTGTGGTGCGCTATTTGGTGGAATGTAGGTAGTGGTTATGAGCAATTCGATAGAAAAAAGGGAAAAGTTTGTATTTTTCGTTGGGGATTTCCTGGAAGAAATCGTCGCATTTTCTTTCGATTCCTTATGAGAGATATCCAATCGATTCGAATCGAAGTTATAGAGGGTCTTTATCCTCGTCGTGTACTTTATATGGAAATCAGAGGTCAGGGAGCCCTTCCGCTGACTCGTACTGATGAGAATTTGACTCCACGAGAAATTGAACAAAAAGCTGCTGAATTGGCCTATTTCTTGCGCGTACCTATTGAAGTATTTTGAAATGAACTGAAGCATTTTTCTCTGCATTGGGCAAGAGGCCCAGGAATCCAATCCTCTTTGTTTTTTTTTTTGCTAGAGAGCTCCTCTTTCATAAAAATACAAGATTGAGTAGAGTCCAGCCAGGAAGTCGCTTCATTTCATTAAAAATTGACTGATTCAAAATGACAAAAAAGAAAACATTTGCCCCCTTTCCATATCTTGCATCTATAGTCTTTTTACCCTGGTGGATCTCTTTCTCATTTAACAAAAGTATAAAGTCTTGGGTTAGTAATTGGTGGACTACTAGTAAATCCGAAACTTTTTTGAATGATATTCAAGAAAAGAAGATTTTAGATAAATTCATAGAATTAGAAGAACTCTTTTTTTTGGACGAAATGATAAAGGAGTACCCGGAGACGCATATACAAAAGCTTCGTATAGGAATCCACGAAGAAACAATACAATTGGTTAAGATGCACAATGAGGGTCATATCCATACCATTTTGCATTTCTCGACAAATATAATAAGTTTTGCTATTTTAAGTGGTTATTCTATTCTGTGTAATGAAGAACTTGCCATTCTTAATTCTTGGGTTCGAGAATTTCTCTATAATTTAAGCGACACAATAAAAGCCTTTTCTATTCTTTTGTTAACTGATTTTTGTATTGGATTCCATTCGCCTCGTGGTTGGAAACTAATAATTTCTTTTGTCTACAAGGATTTTGGATTTTCTCATAATGATCAAATTCTATCTGTTCTTGTTTCTATTTTTCCAGTCATTCTAGATACCTTTTTTAAATATTGGATTTTCCATTATTTAAATCGTGTATCTCCCTCGCTTGTAGTGATTTATCATTCAATGAAAGACTAAAGAATGATTCACTAATATGAATCCAATGATAATCTTTCTTACTTCGTCCATAAACAAATCAGTCAAAATCTTAAGCACTCTTTCTCTTTTTATTCATCCAGGGGAGTATTCCTGTATTCCAGTAAAATAATAAAATAGTCTAATCGTGGATAGGAAACTATACTAGCAGCCTACCTAATTTATTGTATAAATGTATACATTTTTGGGATCAATGATTGGACCATGCAAAATAGAAATATCTTTTCTTGGGTAAAGGAGCAGATGACTCGATCCATGTCTCTATCGATCATGCTATTGATATATATAATAACTTGGGCATCGATTTCACATGCATATCCCATTTTTGCACAACAGAGTTATGAAAATCCACGAGAAGCAACCGGGCGTATTGTATGCGCCAATTGCCATTTAGCTAATAAGCCCGTGGATATTGAGGTTCCACAAGCAGTACTTCCTGATACTGTATTTGAAGCAGTTGTTAGAATCCCGTATGATATGCAACTGAAACAAGTTCTTTCTAATGGGAAAAAGGGGTCCTTGAATGTAGGGGCGGTTCTTATTTTACCGGATGGATTCGAACTAGCGCCTCCTGATCGTATTTCTCCCCAAATGAAAGAAAGGATGGGTAATCTGTCTTTTCAGATTTATAGCCCGACTCAAAAAAATATTCTTGTGATAGGACCTGTTCCTGGTCAGAAATATAGGGAAATCACCTTTCCTATTCTTTCACCGGACCCTGCTACTAAGAAAGATGTTTACTTCTTAAAATATCCTATATACGTTGGTGGGAACAGGGGAAGGGGGCAGATTTATCCCGATGGGAGTAAGAGTAACAATACAGTATATAATGCTACAACAGCAGGTATAGTAAGCAAAATAGTGCGTAAAGAAAAGGGGGGGTATGAAATAAACATAGTGGATGCATCTGACGGACACCAAGTCGTAGATA